GCTTCGGGCAATTTGCCGAAGAAAAAACTACTCGAATAAAGGGACGAATTAATACAAATACAGATCAAACTAACGATATTAAGCATAACAGACATTTTGTTCTTGGAGATAATTGCATTTTGGTTGCATTTTTGATATAAGGAAAAAGAAGTAAAGTAAATAAGGTAGACAAAAAATCCTTCTTTTTCTTTGAATCCACCCAACCAAAAATCCTCCAATTCTCAAAGGAGAATAGAAGAAACCATACTTTCATACAATATCTTAATTGAATTCTATGTAATGATCAATAAATTAAGTCGAATTCTGTATCTATATGTATCAAAATTATAGTACCGGCCTATTCTATTATTCTATAGAAGATCTATATCTTATAGATATGGAATTTATCGAGATATTTATTTAGGCTGGAGTTGACAAACAACCAATAACAATATTATTGTTTCTTAGTGTAGATTAGAAATTGAAATGGGGCGTGGCCAAGTGGTAAGGCAGCGGGTTTTGGTCTCGCTATTCGGAGGTTCGAATCCTTCCGTCCCAGAACGGATCCATTTCTCCATTATTCCCATATAAACCCTATACATAATATACATAATATAAAATACATAATATAAAATATAAAAAGGAAGTGGGGGGCTAGCAGTTAATCTATATTACTTTAAACGTCTGTGTCTGTTCGAATTTCATTAACAAATTATCAAGTCCCATATTATTATATAGTATATAACTATATATACTATAGTTTTAGTAGATATAAAACATCTATAACAAACAGTGACAACAGTTCAGTCTATCTGATAGATAGGAGAACCCTTACCTATTATTTTCGTAATCTGATTAAAAGAATCAAAATTAAAATATTAACTTACATTATTTTAATTTTTTTATACATCTCATGAAAAAAAAGGACTTCTTTGTTCTTATTTCTTTCTTCGTTTCTTTGATCTATTTCAAATTTTTATTTGATTTGTGATGAGTCAATTCAAAAAGAAAGACTGATCTTCCTATAAAGATCAAAGGCGATGCTTATTTTCCAATTTTCTTCAAACCCAACCCAATAAAATTAATTAAATAACTATTTTAATTAAAAATTAAAATAGTTAATTTAATTTAGAAAGATTTTTTTTTTATAAAAAAATCTTTTTAATGATTCCCTGTACGTGGAATCTTTGAAAAAGTAGGAAATCGTTTAATTTATCTTATTAAGTCACTTGGAGATGCAGATTCAAAAACTTATTCGTTTATAATAAAAACTTATTCGTTTATATATTTTATATATAATATATATATTATTTACATATAACATATATATATATATATGTATTATAGAATAGATTTCTTTTTTCTATATATTCGATTAGTCTGTTAAATATGTTAAAAATGTTGTCTTGCTAAGATTTTTTCCGAAAAATATTGTTTCATCTATCATATATAGAAGAAAAAGTGTAGATTGCGATGTCTATGGACAGCTGAACCAATGACTATTCATGATTCCATAATTGAATCAATTCCATACCCGTTCCAAATTAGAGGAATGTTATGGTAAAACTTCGTTTGAAACGATGTGGTAGAAAGCAACGTGCGACTTGAAGGACACGACCCGTTGTGGATTTTTACATCCACCATTTTAGATTTGTCTAGAAATGAGGTGCTCTTGGCTCGACATTGTTTGTTCTGTTATACTTGAACCCTTCGTTTTTTTGTCGGGTTGTAAATAGTCCATGATGGAGCTCGAACCGAAAGTATTAATTCATTTCTCAGGGGCAAGGATCTAGGGTTAATGCCAATCAACTGGAACAACTTCGTAAATATATGGAAAATCGAAAGGATCCAATTTTAGCAAGTTTCCAATTCAAAAGCAAAACTTGTTGAAATTGATACAAATTTTTGATTCAACCTACGTGTATCATATTAGAATCAAGTGTCCATAGGATTCTTTGATCGAAAGAAATAAAAAGGGTATGTTGCTGCCATTTTGAAAAGATTAAGAAACACCGAAGTAATGTCTAAACCCAATGATTAAAAATAGGAATTAAAGGGTTTAAAAACAAGGAAACACCCTTTTATTAGTATTAGTTGTTAATTCTTTCGATAGTCTCAATAACTCGATCCAACTAAAGAATCCAAATAGAATTTGAAATAGTTTAACCGGGATAAACGAAAGGGAGTAAAGACTACTCAATAAATGAAATTCACTAAAGATTAGATTATCCTTTGAACTATTTGAGAGTTATCCGACTTGAGTTATGAGTATAAGCGGTTTCTTTTTCATTTTTCAGGAAGAAAAAAGATTGGAATCGTAGTCTAATTGATTTATAGGACCGGTTGTTATTTAATTTATTGGAATTTGATACATAGACAAAACTTTGAATTAAATCATTTTTCTCGAGCCGTACGAGGAGAAAACTTCCTATACGGTTCCAGGGGGGGTATTGTTCATCTATATCTATCCCAATGAGCCGTCTATCGAATCGTTGCAATTGATGTTCGATCCCGAAGAGAA